CTCATACGGCTCGACAACCAACTCTTTTGTTTTGGTGTACCAGTTTTTTAACTTTAACCTTTATATCTACTTTATATCTAATTGAATGTCTATTTGAATGAGATATCTTATAGATATTTTGTTTTTCTTGGATTAAACAAAAGAGAGTAATTACATGAGTTTCAAACTTTCATTTTGATTTAATTAATATATTAATTAATATAATAAGTTTTATCTTTTCTCCTACCTTCAGAAAAAAAAAGGCATGTCCACTGTTATTAGATATTCAAATTTTCTGAAAGGTAACTATCCCGCTTTCATATAAAAATTTATATAGAATCTTTGAAAAAGACTTTTTCATACTTCATAAAAAAGAAAAAGACTTACTGTCTTTAGGATCTGATGCTACACCGCTGCTCAATACCTTAGGGGATCCACTCTATTACATAAGTAGATTCCTAAGATTTATCTCATATTATGATATAAATAAACAGCTCTTGTTGTATCGGTCCAAAACCTTTCCAATTGATCTTTACGGTGCTTCCTCTATCAATTAAATCTTTTTTTATCCATAGAAAAAAAAGTATTTAGGCATATCTAGTCTTCATCGCTCGATGAAGTTTATTTATTTGCTACAGCTGATAAAAAATCGTTTTGGACGATGCTTATGTAGAAAGCCCTTTTTTTGTGTTTCTAGTATTTCATTGACTAGCTGTTCGTTCTTTTTTTCTATAGTGGAGATAGTCGCACGTAATGACAGATCACAGCCATATTATTAAAAGCTTGTGGTAAAAAGGGGTTTCGTTCTAATGCCCGAAAATAATATTCTAAAGCTTTGGTATGTTCCCCATTACTTGTGTGGATAAGGCCTATATTATAGAGTATATAACTTCGATCATAGGGGTCAATTTCTAGTCGCATAGCTTCATAATAATTCTGTAATGCTTCCGCATAATTTCCTTCAGATTGAGCCGACATTCGTTACGGTCGTCATTCGCTTTAACGAATTCTCCGTTTCAGAACCGTATGTGAGATTTTCATCTCATACGGCTCCTCCTTTAGGTGCATAATGAAAATAATATCTGGAAAAATGTGATGTCATTATGAACTAAGCGGGGCTAATGTTTTTACAAGAAATCCCTAGCCAACCTTCTTGCAAAAGATCTTTTCTTACTACCAAGTGGGTTCATGCTAGATAAAAATAAAAAAGGAAACTCTCAAAATTTCTTTGTTCTCAACGCCCCTAAATTTCCAGGAATGAGTCACTTCAACAGTCTTCAATGGTTATACGGGTATCCAAAGTACGAACGAGATGGATGTTTATTGTTCCAACCATTTTAATTAGTCCCAATCCCAAAGAAGAAGAAGAAAGGGAATCATTTTGAAGAAAGTTTTCGTGTTGTTGATTTCTCGGCGTAGTGCTTCTTCCCCTATGCCTCCTATTCGTATATTGTATTAGTGTAGTAGGATTGATCTGTAATACGGGAACCATAGGTAAAAACCTTTTGCTCAATACTATAATTCACAATTGAAGCATCTAAGGCTGCATTAATCGTGGATACATGACAGAAGGGATTGTTTTTTTATATTATAAACTTCACCTTCAAAAGCGTAGATTTTTTTTTTCAATACTCGTTTTTCTTTCTATTCCAAATCGGCGAGAAATAAAAAAAAAAATAATGATAATCAAATCGCACCATCTCTGTAATAAGTAAATGCCTCTTTTTCTCCGGAAGTTGTGGGAATGACTCGTAATAAGATATCGGCTACAATTGTAAAGGTTTTATCAATAAAATTTCCATTTATACGCGATCTTGGCATAGGTAGTAATCCATTCTCTAACTCTTTTGATTTCCTTTACCTTTTCTTTTGTGAGAAAATTTTCTCACAAACAAAGGAATTGTATAGTACGAACTAACATAAAAGCGGACTCATTAAAAAAAACCTTATATCTACTTCCAATTTTTCCGGTCAAAAAAGGTATCTATTAACCATAATCTAAAAAACGATGAATAACTCGCTATTCACCCAGATACTCAGTCATAATCCTGATGTCGGAGAGATGGCCGAGTGGTTGAAGGCGTAACATTGGAACTGTTATGTAGACTTTTGTTTACCGAGGGTTCGAATCCCTCTCTTTCCGTACTTTCAACTAATTCACTAATCTTACGTGATTGACCACAATGTATCAAATCCAATAAAAAAGAATAGATATAAAATCTACCTTGTTTTTATTTTGAAATATATTCTCTATTCCTAATTTTTTTCATATGGAAAATGCTAGTAAGAGCAAACAAGGGATCCAAATCTCCCTACCAATCTATGATACATGAATAGGAAAAAGATTCCTCGATAAAATCCCTTACCTTGTGCCTTTTTATTTTTAATCAAAAAAGAGGGCAAAGGGGAGTTGTCCGAACTCTTGTTTTTAGTAATTTTTTTTACTTAAGTTAGGTTTATTAAGTCTGTCGAGAGTAATATTCTACGACAAGCAATTCATTTATTTTCAAACCGACGCATTTCCTATCTATTATTTGATTGACTAACCCTTCATATTGGAATGTGTGACGAGTCAGATGGTTTGGCAATTCCTCAGGGGCAGATGAATCAAGAAGATTTTGAACCAAAGTTCTAGAGTTTTGTTCATCCTTCACTGTAATAATATCTCGGGGTTTGCAGCGATAACTTGGTATATCAACTATACGACCATTAACTAAAATATGTCCGTGGTTAACTAATTGGCGCGCTTGAGGAATAGTCAAAGCCATACCCAATCGAAAAAGGATGTTATCCAAACGCATTTCAAGTAATTGTAGTAAAACTTGACCTGTTGACCCCTTGGCTTTTCCGGCGATACGTACATATTTAAGTAATTGGCGTTCTGTAAGACCATAATGAAAACGCAATTTTTGTTTTTCTTCTAAACGAATACGATATTGAGATTTTTTTACGGAGCGTGATTGGTTTCTAAGATCGCTTCCTGCCTTAGGCCTTTTACTAGTTAGTCCCGGTAAAGCCCCCAAACGGCGTATTTTTTTAAAACGAGGCCCTCGGTAACGTGACATAAAGACTCCTTTTTTATTGAAATTGTACAAAACTAAATAAAATTAAAACTGAACTAAATGATAATGATAAATGACGTGAAATACACTCCAATAAACTATTGGAATACAAAGAGTAAGAAGATATATTCTCTCAATATACAGATTTTTTTGTATTGTATATACAATATATATAAATCAAATAAATCACAAAAATTTTCCTTTATTTTCTTGGTTTAATTTTGCAAAGATCGAACTCTTTTACCCAATATATATATTCCTATATGGAAGTTTATATGACATAATATAAATGGAGTGGTAACTTTTGGAAAAAGGTGAAAGAAGTTTTTTCAATCTTCTTTGATTTTGAAAGTGCATTAAAAATCATGTAAAAAAAAACGAAAAAATATGGAAAAGCCGGCTATCGGAATCGAACCGATGACCATCGCATTACAAATGCGATGCTCTAACCTCTGAGCTAAGCGGGCTCAAATAAAATAGCGGATGCATACAAATTCACTAAACTACTAGATCGTATCAATTAACTATTCTATTAATATTTTTCCTTATCTATTTATATATAATTAATCATATTCTATATATTCTAGAACAGAATATAGCTCAAATAAATAGTGACTATCATTAAATAAATAAAACATAACCTTAATTAAGGTATAGAATATAGCAGTATATTGACTTTATAATTTTGATTTCATTAGTTTCTAAATAAGAAAATCTTAATTAGATCAGAAATCTTTTTTTTTTTTTAGTTAAATTATATCTGATTTGAAATTCTTGTTTTTTTGTTCTAACCTCATACTATTATTATTATTTTATACTTTTTTTTTCTATTCTATTTCTATATAGTATAGAATAGTATAGAATTATTAGTAGTATAGAATTATTAGAATTTCAAATCTACGAAGTAGACTTCTAATTTTTTCCATTGCACATTGTACAATTCTAAGTTTCAATAATAATCATAAATTTCTTTTCATGAAMATGAAAAAAAAAAAAAAATCGACCGTTCGACTATTTCTTAAACTTTAAGACAAAGATGAGAAAAGGAAGAACATATATATGTTATGTAATATATAACCATATTGAATTGCAAATACAAAAATGATAGAATCTTTGTTGATTAGACTAAATCAATATGGATGGGGCTCAAAAAAATGAAAGAAGATAACAAAGACATAAAAAAAGTATCAGTAATGTAATGAATCCCAAGGTTTCGGCATAAGAAAAAAATGGAAAGACATCATAATGAGATCCTAATAAAAAAGGGGATATGGCGGAATTGGTAGACGCTACGGACTTAATTGGATTGAGCCTTGGTATGGAAACCTACTAAGTGATAACTTTCAAATTCAGAGAAACCCTGGAATTAACAATGGGCAATCCTGAGCCAAATCCTGGTTTACGCGAACAAACCGGAATTTAGAAAGCGAGAAAAAAGGGATAGGTGCAGAGACTCAATGGAAGCTGTTCTAACAAATGGAGTTCACTACCTTGTGTTGATAAAGGAATCCTTCGATCGAAACTTCAAATCAAAAAGGATGAAGGAGAAAAACCTATATTGTCTAAATATAGGTAACACAAAACGATTTCAAAAATGACGACTTGAATCTCGATTTCGATTTTGTTTATAAAAAAAATCGAAATGTTGTGAATCAATTCGAAGTTTCAGAAATAATATTCATTGATCAAATGATTCACTTCATAGTCTGATAGTTCCTTGGTGGAACTTATTAATCGGACGAGAATAAAGATAGAGTCCCATTTTACATGTCAATACTGACAACAATGAAATTTATAGTAAGATGAAAATCCGTTGACTTTTAAAATCGTGAGGGTTCAAGTCCCTCTATCCCCAAAAAGGTTGACACCTTACCTTTTTTTCGTTATTATAGAGTTGAATTATTTACAATCTATATCATTTTTTCTTTTCAAACTTAGAAAGTCTTCTTTTATTTAGAA